ACGCGGTAATCTATATCGGCGCGTTCTCGCCTCGTTTATTGCCCTCTTGTGCTGTCCTGTCGTGTCGTCAATTGACAGTATGACTTAGGGCTCAATATAATTTGAGCGACAAAAAAAAATCATATTTAGGTAAACCACCTTGAATCTACTGCAGAGTGGTAGATCTTGGATCCAAGGTATAACCCTTTGTGACTGAGAGATATAAAGACGAAAAAGACCAATGAAATCAAGTTTCAAGGTTGTATTTAATGGTAAAGTTTGATTCCCATTAAACCCCCGAATATTTTATGTGTCTCCTTTTGGTGGCTCTCAGCCTGAGTTATATTAAGTTATATTATATTATGATGGCCACAGGGCCGCCCCTATGGTCCAGTGGTTAAGACATCTCTCTTTCACGGAGAAAACGAGGGTTCAAGTCCCTCTGGGGGTATACAAGACTATAGGAGCGGGATTTCCTATCAAGTGATCTATATTTGTCAAGTCCTTCTATTAGTCTACTTAGTGGGACTTTCTATTTTATATCAAGTGATATATATTTGTAAAGTCTGCCTGGGAAACGAAAGGAAGTGGCTTATGGAACGTCTAAAATAAATTAGACGCTGGGTCGATGCCCGAGTGGTTAAAGGGGACGGACTGTAAATTCGTTGACAAGATGTCTACGCTGGTTCAAATCCAGCTCGGCCCAACAATTCGCCAATCTACTTGATAGAACCCTTAAGAAATACCTGACCTGATACAAGAGAATAAAAAAGAATCCAAATTTTCTGCAAGATCTCTTCTTATTTCCCTGGGATTGTAGTTCAATAGGCTAGAGCACCGCCCTGTCAAGGCGGACGTTGCGGGTTCGAGCCCCGTCAGTCCCGACGTATCTAATCCAATAAGTACATTAATTCGCCTCTCCATTTTCTGTCAAAGAAGGGACAGAGAGCAATTGAATTCCGAAGGGGTTTCCCCTCTTTTTTTCAGGATTCTATCGAAGAAAGAACAAACCCTAAACTAAAATGAAAAGAACTAAAATAGTGAAGTTGATAAAATATTCCATCTTTTCTCCCGCGACTAATATTTCTCATACTTCTTTTTCTTCCAAAGAAAATTGGATCATTAAAATTTAGAACCTAATTCCTCTCTTGTTCCACTTCGCTTGTATTGTTTGTTGGGGTTTTGTAGTTAATGGAAACGGACGGGTGGTTAGATGATACTTCAGTTGATGGTTCTACAAGGAAGACCTAAGGTAGGTTATAGAAAACAAAGAACATAAAAAAAAGGATAAATAAATGAATTTTTGATTGGTCCGGGAATCCAATCTTGGATTCGATATGGATAAAGGATCTTCGTATGTTATACTATTCAATTCTCGACGACGAATTAATTTAATAGCTCAGATATTTTTATTCATGATATTGATCCGATTCAAAATCATCGATAGTTAATAGTTAATGTATTCATTGAATTGACAGGCGAAAAATTTATCATCTCTATGGGATTAAATCCCGAGTTATTGTGAAATAAAAAAACGATGAGATTATGGAAGTCAATATTCTTGCATTTATTGCTACTGCACTGTTCATTTTAGTTCCTACTGCTTTTCTACTTATAATTTACGTAAAAACAGAAAGTCAAAATAATTAATTACTTTAAATGAAACTTGACTTCTGAATTATTCTCAATAGTTGAAGAAATCAAAAGAAAAGTATTCTATTTTTGCGTCTTAGATGAAATCCACGGGCTATAGTCGGCGGTATTCTATGAGATCCGAGAGTATGGTAAGTAAGAAATAAATTTCTTACTTACCATACTCTCTATTAGTGTTATAGTAGTATATAAAGTTATACTTGACTTTCTAATAAACTTGGTATACTATATTAGCTTCTATCTTCAATATATGTAGTTATTATTATTATTATCCATATATAGAATTGACGTAGGACCCAATTCTATTTCTTTGATCTATCTATTTATTCCGATTCCGATGAATCTCAAATAATTAGTCTTTATAGACTACATTTCTCCACTAGAATCCAATCCAATGGAATTTAGAAATGAAGATATTTTTATTTGAAAATTTTTCAATTTAAATAAAAAATGCGTTGCAGAACGATCTATAAAACAGTTTCATTCCTCAACTAAAGTAGGAGTGCTTCTAAAGTCCACTTCTTCCCCATACTACGAGTGAAAGGGAAAATGTAAAGACTACCATTAAAGCAGCCCAAGCGAGACTTACTATATCCATGTGAATTATGTCCCTTATCTCTATGATAGAATTATTCCATTATTGCTCACTAATAATAGTAGAATGAATGGTCCAGAGTCAAAAAAGGATTCTGGCAGAACACTATTGATGAACGAAAAAAAATCCATTTCAAAAATTCCTATATGATTTCTAATGATTTCTAATCGGGAAAGAATAAACACAAGTAAAATACACAATGACATTACAAAGGAATGTTAGTAATGGAATCCATTAATCAAATACGAGGGCCCTTCTTTTTTTTTTTTTCGTGCCCTTGAAAGTCAAAATAGATCATAGATCAATTGCTAGATCATAGATCAATTGCTTTGCTATTCGTCTATATATATGTAGATTACAGTATAGAAAGCACTTTCCCCAACTAGTAGTTGAATTATCCCGGCTATACAATGTAATTCAAGACCCAATCAGTAGACATTACATTAGCAGTAGAAGAGAATCGGGAAGTCTTGCTTCGACCATTATTTCTAATTTTTCCATTAGAATCTTTCTTTGATTTGAATTTTAGATTCAAAGATTTCCAATCTTTTTTTTTTACAAAATTCCCAGAACAGAATAAAACAGCACAACAGAATAAGAAATTTCAATTCGTTTGTTGATGAGGCGGCACCCGGATTTGAACTGGGGAAAAAGGATTTGCAGTCCCCCGCCTTACCACTCGGCCATGCCGCCAAAACGATACACAATAGGAGAAAAAATTCCCCCCCTTTTTTTACTAGACTTTAGTTTATTGTACTTGCATATTGCATCCATTTTTTAATCCTTTTTCTAAATTTAGAAAAATTAGAAAAGAAACCTTTTATTGCCCTTTTGATTGTATTTGATCTACGCCTTCGATTGATTGTATAGTATCTCAAAACACACAATGCCGAAAAACTTCCACGGACTTTTGAAAAATAAAATGTGGATTTTTACTCAAAAAAGTCAAAATTTATGACAAAGGGGAACCATTAACTATTCCTTGACTAACAATTCGTGAATGATTCTGGGATTTGAATCTAAAATTTGGTTTGCCTGATGACATAAGAAAATACAAATTTATACATACTTAATTGATTGATTCTTTTGAATCAAAAATCCTTCTCAATTTCCATTATAACAAAAATTATAAGTATATGTAAACCCCAGAACGGAAATTGTTACACAGATACAAAATTTGCTATTTAGAGTCTGTTGCCTATAAATAAAGTGAATTCGTTGGAAGAAAAAAAGGCCCGGCTGGGTATTGACCGGGCCAGGCCCAAAAGGCACTTCGAACAAAATAAAAGCAATAAGGTCTTCTTTATTTATCTTTCTATTTGGATCTTTCGAGCATCTAAATGGAATTGCTAATTATATAATAACGATAAAGAATGTGAAAGAAATACTTTCTTTAATCCTTACTTGATGTGTACTGTAACATAGTAATTATCTTTTTCGATTGGGAGAGATGGCTGAGTGGACGAAAGCGGCGGATTGCTAATCCGTTGTACGAGTTATTCGTACCGAGGGTTCGAATCCCTCTCTTTCCGTTTCCGTTGATGACTTTTTATTTTTTTTTTCTTTAAAATTTTGCAAACCCCTTATTTATTTTTTTACTAGTTAAATGTGTGGAATAGCTAAAATAAAATCTTAAGAAAATTGTAAAATCAAGCAAGAAAAACAAAATTTTTATTTTATTCTTCACGTCCAGGATTACGTCCTGGATCATTGGATAGGAATCCAAAGATGAAGAGAGAAACAAAGAATATTACTACTGTGTAAACGAAAAGTTTGAGAGTAAGCATTACACAACCTCCAAGATCATTTTTTGAAAAAGAAAAACGAGAAAAGATAATAGATCCTCCATTTTTATATCACATATCCTATTTTGACACCAAGAAATGAATTCTAAAAATAGAAAAAAAAATGTTCAGAAATTCAAATGAAGTTGAAATTTGTAATAAGAGTCTTTGATTACCACAAATCACTTTCATACCCACAATTAGATATTGTAAGGGACCCTAATCTAATAGGGTATTTCGCCGGAAAAAGGATTAAAATTGGGAAATAGGACGAGCCTGATTTCTCGCGGCTATTCGAAATTTCAATGTTTGAATTGAAGGTTCATACTGTCAGACTTATTTGATCTTATCATCATAAATTGTTATAATTTTTCTCGAATAAATAATGATAATGAATTTTCTAGGATAGTGTTAAAATCTTATCGAAAACTTACAGCAGCTTGCCAAACAAAGGCTAAAAGAAAAAAGAACAGAGGTATGACTGGCATAACATCTACGATTGGATTCAAAAAAGCATAGGCTTCGGGCAATTTGGCGAAGAAAAGACTACTCGGATAAAGGGCAGAATTAAGACAGATCAAACTAAAGATATTAAGCATAACAGACATTTTTTTCGTCGAGATAATTGCATTTTGATTGAGTTATTGATATAAGGAAAAATGAAGAAAGTAGGGTAGACAAAAAAATCCTTCTTTTTCCGCTCAATCAAAAATCCTCCAATTCTCAAAGGAGAATAGAAGAAATCATACTTTCATACAATATCTTAATTGAATTATATGTAATGATCAATAAATCCAATTGAATTATTATAGATATACACATTCCAAAATCCTAACACGAATCTATAATAGATTCTATAAAGAATAAAGATTTTCTCTAGATATTTGGACTGGAATTGACGAACACTTAATACCAATATTATTCTTTATTATTATTATAGTGTGCAATAAAAAAAGGAAATGGGGCGTAGCCAAGCGGTAAGGCAACGGGTTTTGGTCCCGCTATTCGGAGGTTCGAATCCTTCCGTCCCAGAGCATATCCATCCATTGTATCCTAATACTTCTTTTTTGTTCAACAAGGTTCTGTTTCAAGGTCTAATATTGGAATAGAATATTATTTCTCTTTTATTTTATATTTTTTCACAACACAAACTGAACTAAATCGAGTTCAAAATCCTTTTGTGACCCAGATAAAGATAAGATGGGGCATAGAGCATAGTTGCAGAAAGATTACTTAACCTCAGGTTAAACAAAATATGAAAAGAAAATACATATAAAACGAGGAAGTGCTTAGCCTATAGGTATGTATTGTTATCCTATTTCAGTGACAATAGTCTTTTTATTTTTGTGAAAAAGAAATTGCATCCCTAAAATAGTAAAATTGAAATATTTAACAATGAGATTTCTTTTTTTTGTTCAATGTATTTAGCTTATTTAGTTTATTTACTTTACATCATTTCATTGACAATTCTATTCGAAAAAAAGCAAAGATTTCTCTTTCTTATTCTTATGATGATGATAAGAAAATAAAAAAAGGGAGTCTTTACTATAAAACTTTACTCAAATAATGATGTAGATAGAAAGTAGGAAACTTTTTCAAATATCAAGTATCAAGATTTCTAATTTGGAATCATTCCTTATAGGTTCCATCTTTGGGAAGTTGAAAATGGGTCAGTCTATCTTATTGAGTCACTTCAAGAAGCAGAGTCAAATAGAATTTCCTTATTCGTGTGATGCTAGTTATGTTATTTCTATATTTTATTTTGATTTGATTTCTGTCTATTTCTCTTAGATAGATATTAGATATTTTTTTGCGAGATATATTTATAGAAAATTAGAAAAATGTTCATAAAAATAAAAATGTTCCATTCATACAAAAAAAGCCGAGGTCTTGCTAATTTTTCTGAAGAAAAATATTTCTTATTTTATTATATTATCTATACTATAAAAATAAATTATTATCTCTGTAGAAAATAAGAAATATAAATGACTTTGTCTCTGTACTGATTGAACCAATGACTATTCATGATTCCATAATTGAATCAATTCCATACTGATTCCAAATTCGAGAAATGTTATGGTAAAACTTCGTTTAAAACGATGTGGTAGAAAGCAACGTGCGACTTGAAGGACACGATCCCGTGTGGATTCTTATCCACCATTTTATATTAGGAATGAAGGTGCTCTTGGCTCGACGTCATTTGTTCTATTCTACTATAACTCTTCTTTTTTTTTATTGGGTTATAATGTAAATAGTTCATGATGGAGCTCGAGTAGAAAGTATTGATTAATTTCTCAGGGGCAACGATCTAGGGTTAATGCCAATTAAGAAATTGGAACAACTTCGTAAGTATATCTTCTATAATTAATATAGATAATAGAAATCAAAAGGATCCGATTCGAGCAAAATTGAAAAAAAAATTGTTGGAACGGCTAAACCTTTTTCAATCCACAGTGTATCACGCACGAATCAACCGTTGGTATGATTCTTTGATAGAAAGAAATCACAAAAGGGGTATGTTGCTACCATTTTGAAAGGATTAAGAAGCACCGAAGTAATGTCTAAACCCAATGATTTAAAACAAAGATAAAGGATCCCAGAACAAGGAAACACCACTTTAATTGTCTCACGGATCCGAATAAAGAATCCAAATATATTTTAAACGAGACAAAAAGGGTGGGTTAAAGACCACTCAATAAAAAAAATAGATTCAAAATTAAAGAAAAATCTTTCAAATTTTTGAATTATTGAACTTGAGTTATGAGTACAAATGATTTTTTTTCAGGAAGGAAGCGAAATAAAAAAGACTATACTATGACTATGAGTTTAATTATAGAATAATTTATTTTATATGGATTCCTTTCCTATTTATTATAATTTTATCCATAGACAAAACTTCGAATCATTTTTTCTCGAGCCGTACGAGGATAAAACTTCCTATACGGTTCTAGGGGGGGGTTCTTTTTCATCTACATCTATCCCGATGAGCCGTCTATCGAATCGTTGCAATTGATGTTCGATCCCGAAGAGAAGGAAGAGATCTTCGGAAAGTGGGTTTTTATGATCCGATCAAGAATCAAACTTATTTAAACGTTCCCGCAATTCTCTATTTCCTTGAAAAAGGTGCTCAGCCTACAGAAACTGTTCAGGATATTTTAAAAAAGGCAGAGGTTTTTAAGGAACTTGGCTCTAATCAAAACAAATTCAATTAAATTAAGGAAATAAAAACTAAGGGTAGGATAGTGATTTCTATATCATTTTGGATATCTTTTCTATACTTTGTTTTTTTATTTCCTTCTTTTCTTGCTCTATTCGTATCTATTTATCATATCATTGATAATTGATAATAATAATTTTCTAAGGAAAACCTTATTTGATTTATCCTCACAAAATAGCAAATTCCTGCAATTGGGCGGTTTTCATTCGAACTCTAATACCAAGTAAGAAACAAGGACTCGAAGTTATTCTATATAGATTCACTACACTATT